GTTCAAAAATCAGAGGGTAATTTAATACTAAGATACTAGCTTTGGGAGCTAGATACAGGGGTTTGAATCCCCTTCCTTTGAAGATCTATACATTAAATTTCGGTTGAATTTGCCTACGTGTTTTGCTATTAGGATTAGTCGGTCTTCTAGACGACCTAGAATTGGGAAGATTAAAATAAAAATTATAAAGTATACTGTTGATGCAATCTGTGTTATTAAAATAAATGGGTATTCAGCTGGCTCTCCTCCCAGTCAAGTGAGTAGCGCTAGGTCAGCAATTAGAATTCAAAATGTCATTTGGGCAAACGGACGAAATTGAAGGCCCCGTTGTTTAGAAGTGTGGGTAAAGGGGATAATCAGGAGAATTATGATGGCTGCTGCTAAAGCTACAACTCCTCCTAATTTGTTAGGGATGGAGCGTAGAATTGCGTAGGCAAACAGGAAATATCACTCTGGCTTAATATGGGGTGGGGTGCTAAGAGGGTTGGCGTAGATAAAATTATCTGGTTCACCTAGTGCATTAGGGGCTAAAAGAGAAATTATAAAAAGAATTCCTAGTAGGATAACAAAACCTAAAATATCTTTAAAAGAGAAGTATGGGTGAAATTGAATCTTATCTAAATTAGAGTTGATTCCTAGGGGGTTACTAGACCCTGTTTGATGAAGGAACATAATATGGATCATGGTTATTGCGGCTAGAATAAATGGTAGAATAAAATGGAATGTGAAGAATCGGGTTAAAGTAGCGTTCGATACTGAGAAACCGCCTCATAATCACACTACAATATCATCTCCTACATAAGGTATTGCTGAAATTAAATTTGTAATAACGGTTGCCCCTCAGAAGGACATTTGCCCTCATGGGAGTACATAACCAACGAAGGCAGTAGCTGCAGTTAATGCGAATAAAATAACTCCGACGTTTCATGTTTCTTTATATAAATAGGAGCCGTAGTAAATTCCTCGCCCGATGTGAGCATAAATGCAAATGAAGAATATAGAGGCCCCATTGGCGTGAAGATTTCGTATAAGTCATCCGTTATTAACATCACGACAAATATGTATAACTGAAGAGAAAGCTAGTTCAGTGTTAGCAGTGTAATGTATAGCAAGAATTAATCCTGTAACAATTTGTAAGATTAAACATAAGCTTAAGAGTGAGCCAAAATTTCATCAGGCTGAGATATTAGCAGGAGAAGGAAGATCTACTAGTATACTATTGCCGAGCGATAGAAGGGGGTGAGTTTTTCGAATAATAGTTGGTGGGTGGGACATCAATCAGTTAAAATTAATTAAAAAAAAATTTTTTTAAAAATAAAAAAAAAAAATTTTTAAAATTTAAAATTAAAAAAAATTTTTAAAATTTAAAATTAAAAAAAATTTTTAAAATTTAAAATTAAAAAAAATTTTTAAAATTTAAAATTAAAAAAAAATTTTTAAAATTTAAAATTAAAAAAAAATTTTAAAAATTACAATTACAATTACAATAAAAATTAAAATACTGTGTTTGGGTGGTTCTTATAGTTGAATTCTACAACGGCGGTTTTTCAAGTCGCTGGTTTAAGTTAAAGTCTTAATGAGAATGCTGCTTTAAGAAGAAGTTACATCTTCAGTCGCTGGTTTACAAGACCAGTGCTTTATATTTAAGCTATCAAAGCTGTATAAGTTTAGGTAAAATGACCAAAAGTTCGCCGGTTCCTGAGGGGGTTGACGGCAGCAATGAACTTGGGGGGTCAAAGGGGGTAAGGGGGTTGTCGTGAAACCGCGGGACGAGAGATTATTGAAGCTGGGAAAGATATATCATATATGCCCTATGCCTGGATGGATGTGAGACTTCAGTGAAACATACTTGTATACCCTTCGGGAAATCGAGCTTAGCAGTTGTATGCCAAGAGTGATAAAAGGAGTACCTTAGTCTGGGATAAGCTTGTGCAATGGGTTGTAATGGTATTTGGAGGAGTATGTACTTATGCCATTATATATACCTATGCCATAGAGGCATATACCTATGCCATTATATATACCTATGCCATAGAGGCATATACCTATGCCATTATATATACCTATGCCATAGAGGCATATACCTATGCCATTATATATACCTATGCCATAGAGGCATAGGGGAGGAGTAGGTTAAAAGTGCTCTAATTTAAAAGTAGTAATTTTTTTAGAGCATATGTTAAGTTTAGTGTTATGTTTTTTTGTAATGTTTTTATTGGGGGTCGCTGTGGTCGTTTTAAGTCCTTCTCCCTATTTTTCTGCTTTAGGCTTGGTATTTGTTGCTGTATCTGGGTGTTTTATTGTTTTATATCATGGGGGTACTTTTTTATCTTTGGTCCTGGTGTTATTATATCTTGGGGGAATGATAGTAGTTTTTGTGTATTCAGCAGCTTTAGCTGCTGATCCTTACCCTGAAATTCTTGGGGGACGATTGTTTTGATTTTTTATAATTTGCGTGTTGAGTATTTGTTTTGTTGGTTATTTTTATTTCAATAATTTTTTGTTAAATACGTCAGTGGCCTGTGAGGTGGCAGATTATGCTGGGGGGGTTTTTGGGTTTGAGTGGTTAGGAGTGACGACTTTTTATGAGGTCGGATCCATTCTTATATTAGCTGGGTGAGCTCTGTTAGTATGTTTATTTTCTGTTTTAGTAGTTGTTCGTGGGGTAGATCGTGGAGCTCTACGAGCTGTGAGGCTAAGTGTAATTAAAGCTAGGGCAAAGGCTATTAATGGGAGGGTGGCGGAATTTAAGCGATGCGCTTCTGTTAATATAGTTGAGGGCTTCAGTTGATTATTGGTTAGGCCTTTTGGCCCAATTTTTTCTAATCAGGCTAGATCTGTGATTTGTGTTATTAGTTTTTGGCTTCATGATAGGGATAGGCGGGATAGAAAACGATGTATGATGTGGGGATAAAACGCTAGTTGGGTAAAAAAATAGAATACGGTTTGGTTAACTTTTTTATTAGTTAGTTCAATGGACATGGCTAAGCTAACAATAAATATAATCAGAGCAATAGTTTTAATGTAAGTTGGCATCGTAAAAATTTGAGGTTTTATAGGTGGAATAGTGCTTGTAAGAATTAATCCTGAGATGATACTGCCTCAGGCTAATCGTTTTAAAGGATTTTTAATAAAGCTATTTTCGTGGGTTGGGGTTAAGGCTAGGTATCGTGGTGCTCCAGAAGCTGATATAAGAATTAGACGTGAGCTATAGGCAGTTGTTAATGTTACAGCTAGGAGGGTAACTATTAGGGCTCAGGCGTTAGTGTAGGAGGTGTTTAGGGCTTCTAGAATAAGATCTTTTGTGAAGAAACCGGCTAAGAATGGTAGTCCTATGAGAGCTGCTGATCCAATGGTTATACAGGATGTTGTTAGAGGAAGATTATTGTTTAAACAGCTAAATTTTCGAATATCTTGTTCATTGTTTATATTATGAATAATACTTCCTGAGCATAAGAATAGTATGGCTTTAAAAAAGGCGTGCGTGCATATATGGAGGAAAGCAATATGAGGGTGATTGAGACCAATTGCTACTATTATTAGACCTAGTTGGCTTGATGTGGAGAAGGCAATAATTTTTTTGATATCATTTTGTGTCGTTGCGCAAAGAGCAGCGAAAATGGTGGTTATTGCTCCAAGACATAGGGCTATCTCTAGTATGAGGGGATAATTTTGGAATAGCGGGTGAAGTCGGATAAGAAGGAATACTCCTGCGACGACTATAGTACTTGAATGAAGTAGGGCTGAGACAGGGGTGGGGCCTTCTATTGCAGCTGGGAGTCAAGGGTGAAGCCCGAATTGAGCCGATTTTCCTGTAGCTGCAATTAAGAATCCTAGAGTTGGGATAATATATTGTTGGTCAGATAAAAGTAGTGTAATTTGTTGCAGTTCTCAGGAATTAGTATTAGAGCATATTCATACCATGCTTATTATAAGTCCAATATCGCCAATGCGGTTGTAGGCTACTGCTTGGAGTGCAGAAATATTAGCTTTTGTTCGTCCTGATCATCAACTAATTAGAAGGAAGGATATAATTCCTACTCCTTCTCAGCCGATAAATAGTTGTAGTAGGTTATTTGCAGAGATAAAGGTAATTATTGTAATTAAGAATAGAAGAAGGTATTTAAAAAATTTGTCAATAAGTCGTTCTTTTTCTATATATCATTGTGAGAATTCTATAATGCTTCAGGTGATTATTAAGGCAATTGGGGTAAAGATGACAGTATATTTGTCGATTTTAAAAGATAGAGCAATGTTAAATAGGGTTCAGTCTATCCAGGGTTTTAGTGTAAGGGTAGTTTCCATGTTTTCGTTCAAGTAAATGGTTAGTGGGATTAGGCTGATAAATATGGAGGTTTTAACTAGTTTTGTTGTTAAAATTATGGACGGTTTAGGTATGATAATAGGGGGTAGAAGAATAATAATTGTAAGTAGTGCTCCAGAGTTTATAATTAAAGTTAAATAGTTGGAATTCATTAGCTTCTACTTGGACTTGCACCAAGATAGGTGGCACCTAAGGCCAGCGGATTTCTGCTTATCCTTTAGAAGCTCGAGAGGACTGCGGAGTTGAACCTCAGGGGAAAGAATTAGCAGTTCTTAGTGCTGCCTTGCTCCTCTCGGCAGGCAGAGGGATTTTAACCTTCATTATTAGACTCACAATCTAATGTTTTATTTAAACTATGCGTGCTTCTAATTATAATAGCAGTGGGATTTGCGATAAGGAGAATGACAGGGACTATGTGTATAAGTATTAGTAGATGCTCTCGGGTGGTGCTAGGGTTAACTGGTGCATGTTTATTTGGGTGTTCATGTTGGGTTATAATAAGCATGTTTAATGAAAAGAGAGCAGTTAAAGTTATGCTTAGGCCTAGTAAAATAATGGTTCAATTTGATCAATTAAATAGGGAAGTAATGATTAGAATTTCTGCTATAAAGTTTGGGGATGGAGGTAAGGCTATATTAGCAAAGGTTATTATAAGTCATCAGAATGATATTAGAGGAAATAAGGCTTGTAGGCCCCGGTTTATGAAGATTGAGCGTGTGTGGGTACGCTCATAAGTAATATTGGCAAGACAGAATAGACCTGATGACACTAATCCATGTGCAATTATTATTGTAAGGGCTCCAGATCATGCCCATGGTGTTATTGTGAAAATGCCAGCTACGACTAGGCCTATATGACTAACTGATGAGTAAGCGATTATAGATTTTAGGTCTGTTTGTCGTAAACAAATTGAGCTAGTTACAATTATTCCTCACATAGCAATAATTATAAAAGGAGTAGCTAAGTCTTTAGTTAGTGGGATGAATAGTGATGATATACGAATTATGCCATAGCCTCCTAGTTTTAATAGAATTGCGGCTAAAACTATGGAACCTGCAATTGGGGCCTCTACGTGAGCTTTTGGTAGTCATAAGTGAAAGATATAAAGAGGTATTTTAATTAAGAAGGCTAAAAAGCAGGCAACTCATCATAAAGCCTCAGATCATTGTGTGTTTGATAGTAGTGAGAGGTTAGATAGGGGGATAACATAGGTTGATAGGGAGTTTAGGTGAGTTTGAATTATGATGAGAGCAAGAAGTAGCGGAAGAGAGGCAGATAGGGTATAAAAGAGGAAATATAAACCAGCCGTAAGTCGTTCTTTTTGGTTTCCTCAGCGGGTAATAATTAAAAGGGTGGGGATTAAGGTAGTTTCAAAAGCAATATAGAATATTAGAAGGTTAGAGGCTCCGAAAGTAATACATAGAAGGATTTGAAGAAGGATGAGTAATGAGATTATTGTTTTTTGTCGTGTAATTGGCTCAGTTTTTATATGTGCTTGGCTAGCTATAATTATTAGGGGTAGTAGTCAGCAAGAGAGAATAATGAGTGGGCATGAAAATTGGTCAATGGTTAGGAGAGAATTAGTTGAGTTATGTTCAGCTACGTCTATATATAGAGTAAGTGTTGTTAGAGTTGCGATTAAAAAACTGAAGAAAGTTGTAGCAGTTCATAATACATTTTTTTTGTTAATTAAAAAGGTTATTGGGATTAACATAATTGAGGGGATGATAATTTTTAGCATTTTAATAGATTTAGGGCTTTTAGTTGGTCTGTATTATGAGTACGGGCTGTTGCGATTATTAGAGATAAACCTATGCCTGCTTCACAGGCTGAAAAGGTTAAAATAATAAGGGGCGCTGCTATTATTGGGAGTGATGTATTGTTTAGGGCTCATAATGCTGTGGATACATATAGTGCTAGGGCTATGCTTTCTAAGGTGAGTAAAAGTGAAAGAAGATGTTTTCGTTGTAGGGATAGGCCTAATAGTGCTAGGAAGAAGGATATAAAGATTAATGTCAGGGGCATGTGAGAGTAGGTGTTCCTGAAAGTTCAGGATTAATTGAGCCGAAATCAATTGTCTTAATTAGACTAAACCCCAATAAATTATTCTGCTCAGTCGAGTCCCCCTTGTAGTCATTCATAGATTAGGCCTAATGTAAGAAGAATAACAAATAAGGAGGCTCAAAGAAGGGTAAATTCTGGGTGAGAAATGTTGGTTGCTCATGGGGATGGGAGAAGAAGAGCAATTTCTAAATCAAATAGCAAAAATAGAATAGCCACGAGGAAGAATCGAAGAGAGAATGGTAGGCGAGCAGAACCTTGTGGATCAAAGCCGCATTCGTAGGGGGAAAGTTTTTCACTATCTGGTTTTATGATTGGTAATCAGAATGCTAGTAGAGCTAGAATAGATGAAAGGGTTAAAGTTAGGATAATTGTGATTATGAAAGAGTTCATGTGCCTTTTCTTGGATTTATACCAAGTTTGGTTGGTTGGAGGCCAACTATATTAAATGTATTAAAAAAGCGGATTGGGTTAAGAGCCTCATCAGTAGATTGAGATATATAAGAATAGTCAGACAACGTCTACAAAGTGTCAATATCAAGCAGCGGCTTCAAAGCCGAAGTGGTGCTTAGAGGTAAAGTGATATTGTATGTGTCGTATTAAGCATGTGAGTAAGAATAGGGAGCCAATAATTACATGTAGGCCATGGAAGCCCGTTGCGACAAAAAAAGTTGAACCATATACGCTATCTGCTATTGTAAATGGAGTTTCATAGTATTCTATAGCTTGGAGGGCTGTAAAGTAGAGTCCGAGCAGAACTGTTAGGGCTAAGGCTTGAGTTGCTTCTGTCCGGTTTTTTTCAGTAATGCTATGGTGGGCTCAAGTTACTGATACTCCGGAGGCGAGTAGGACTGCAGTATTTAATAGTGGTACTTCGAATGGGTTTAGTGGAGTAATTCCTGTGGGAGGTCATGTTAAACCAAGTTCTAGAGTTGGTGCTAGGCTGGCATGATAGAAAGCTCAGAAGAAACCAGCGAAAAAACAAACTTCTGAAATAATAAACAAGATTATTCCATAGCGGAGACCTTGTTGAACTGGAGAAGTGTGGTGGCCTAGGAAGGTTCCTTCTCGAACAACGTCTCGTCATCATTGATATATTGTAAGAAGTATTAGAATTAGACCTAGTGTTATTAAAATACAAGAATTTTTATGGAATCATATGGCTAGGCCGGAGGTTATTAATAATGCGGCGCCAGCACCGGTTAGGGGTCAGGGGCTTGGGTCTACCATGTGGTATGCGTGGGCTTGGTGGGACATAGACGTTTTCTTGAAGGTAGAGGGTTAAGAGCAGAATAAAGACATATGCTTGGATTATGGCAACAGCTAATTCTAGAATAGTTAAGAGGAAAAGAAGTAGGGAGGTAGCTAATGTAAGTGAAATAATAGGTATTACTGCAAATGTAGTAATAGAGATTAACTGGATGAGTAGATGCCCAGCTGTTAAATTAGCAGTTAGTCGGACTCCTAGTGCGATGGGTCGAATGAAGAGACTAATAGTTTCGATAATAACAAGTATTGGAATGAGTGCAATTGGGGTGCCTTCTGGTAATAAATGGGCTAGAGCTTCTGTTGGTTTTTTTTGTAGGCCAATAAGAACAGTAGCTAGTCATATAGGTACTGCCAATCCTATATTTATGGATAGTTGGGTAGTAGGTGTATAGGTATATGGTAATAATCCTAGAAGATTAATTGTTAAAATAAATATTATAGAGGCTATGCAGATTAGGGCTCATTTATGGCCTTGCGTGTTGATTGGAGCAAATAATTGTTTAGTAATAGTTATCAATAGGGGTAGTAGTAGTGTGTGGTAACGAGACTTAATAAAATTTGGTACTTGCGAGATTAGTAAAATACTAGGGATTAATATGGCTAATCAGGCTAATGGGAGCCCAAATATGGTTGGGGAACTAAATTGGTCGAAAATTGCTAATGTCATGGTCAGGTTCAGGTAGGTTGTTTAGGTTTAGTGGCTTGCTGAGCAGAGACTGTGTTTTGTGTTTGGTAGAATATAATAGTTGGCATAATTAATAATAAAATAATTAGTCATGACACTGTAAATATAGAGAATCATGGGGCAGGCTCAAGTTGTGGCATATCACTAAGGGAGAACATATTCACCCATCTTCAGCTTAAAAGGCTGATGCTAAGTTAGCTTCTTAGTGTTTAGTGTATGTGTAAAGGTTCTAACCCCAGCAGTAGTTCAGCTTTCGAAATATGAGAGAGGGACAGCTTCTAGTGCAATTGGTATAAAACTATGGTTTGCACCGCAGATTTCTGAGCATTGACCAAAGTATAGGCCTGGTCGGATTGTAATAAATGTTGCTTGATTTAGTCGGCCTGGGACTGCATCTACTTTAGTTCCTAGTGACGGGATAGTTCAGGAGTGGATAACATCTTCTGATGTGATTAACATGCGAATTGGGGATTCTATTGGTACTACAATGCGATGGTCTACGTCTAGAAGGCGGATTCCCCCTGGTTCTAGTTCGTTGGTTGGTGTTATGTAAGAGTCAAATTCTATTTGATTATAATCAGTATATTCGTAGGATCAATATCATTGGTGTCCAACTGCTTTAATAGTTAAATGTGGGTCGCTGATTTCGTCAGTCAGATATAAAATGCGTAGAGAAGGAAGGGCAATTATAATGAGGACAATAGCTGGTAAAACTGTTCATACAATTTCTACTTCTTGAGAGTCTAGGGAGTGCTTATTTATGAATCGGGTGGAAACTATTAGAACAATGAGGTAGAAAATTAGTACACTAATCAAGAATACAACTGTTAGAGTGTGATCATGGAAATGAATAAGTTCTTCTATAATAGGGGAGGCTGCATCTTGAAGTCCTAGTTGAGCTTGCTGTGCCATGAGCAAGATACATGAGTATAAGGCTCATAATATTACCTTGACAAGGTAGTGTAATAATTTTACTAGTATCTTAAGAAAGTGGCAGATATGGTTATGCACCTGGCTTGAAACCAGCATAGGGGGGTTCGAATCCCTCTTTTCTTGAAATTAGTTTGAACATAGGCTGGTTCTTCATAAGTGTGATAAGGCGGTGGGCAGCCGTGAAGTCATTCAATGTTTGTATTGAGAAGGTCTGTAGCAATGGCTTTACGTTTAGCAGAGAAAGCTTCTCATAAGATAAATATAAATAGTATAACAGCGATTAAAGAGATTGTTGATCCAATTGAGGAGACGACATTTCATGTAGTATAGGCGTCTGGATAGTCTGAATAGCGTCGTGGTATGCCAGCTAAACCTAGGAAATGTTGGGGGAAGAATGTAAGATTCACACCAGTGAATATAATTACAAAGTGTGCTTTTGATCAAGTTTCGTTGAGTGTATATCCTGTGAATAGCGGGAATCAGTGAACAAAACCAGCTATAATTGCGAAAACAGCTCCTATAGATAATACATAATGGAAGTGGGCTACTACATAGTAAGTGTCATGAAGGATAATATCTAGTGATGAGTTGGATAGAACAATTCCAGTAAGTCCTCCTACAGTAAATAAGAAAATAAAGCCTAAGGCTCATAGTATTGGGGTATGTCATACGATTTTTCCACCATGGAGGGTAGCTAATCAGCTAAAAACTTTAACTCCTGTTGGAATAGCAATAATTATTGTGGCTGATGTAAAGTAGGCTCGTGTATCAACATCTATTCCTACTGTAAATATGTGATGGGCTCAAACAATAAATCCTAATAGTCCGATAGCCATTATTGCTCAGACTATTCCTATGTATCCAAATGGTTCTTTTTTACCAGCATAATAAGCAACTACGTGAGAAATAATCCCAAAGCCTGGTAGAATTAGAATATAGACTTCAGGGTGCCCAAAGAATCAAAATAGGTGTTGGTACAGAATTGGGTCTCCACCGCCTGCAGGGTCGAAGAAGGATGTATTTAAATTACGATCTGTTAAAAGTATAGTGATAGCGGCTGCGAGCACAGGAAGTGATAGGAGAAGAAGGACTGCAGTAATTAAAACGGATCAAACAAATAAAGGAGTTTGATATTGTGTTATAGTTGGGGGCTTCATATTAAAAATTGTTGTAATAAAATTAACTGCTCCTAGAATTGATGAAACTCCGGCTAGATGAAGAGAGAAAATTGTTAAATCAACAGAGGCTCCTGTGTGGGCTAAGTTTCCTGCTAGAGGCGGGTATACGGTTCATCCTGTTCCAGCCCCAGCTTCAATTCCTGCAGAAGCTAAGAGTAAAAGCAATGAAGGTGGGAGTAGTCAAAAACTTATATTGTTTATACGAGGGAAGGCTATATCAGGGGCACTAAGTATTAATGGCACTAGTCAGTTTCCGAAGCCTCCAATTATAATTGGTATGACTATAAAGAAAATTATGACAAAAGCGTGGGCGGTTACGATGACATTAAAAATTTGGTCATCTCCTAGTAAAGTGCCTGGTTGACTTAGTTCTGCTCGAATTAGGATGCTTAAAGCGGTTCCCACTATTCCTGCTCAGGCCCCGAAGATTAGATATAGGGTGCCGATGTCTTTATGATTAGTAGAGAATAATCAACGAATAAGAGTCACTGGTAGGATGGCCGAATGTTTAGGCGGTGGGCTGTAGACCCGCTTACAGAGATTTAATTTCTCTTCCTGTCAAAATTGGCCCTGTGGTGAAGTTCATATTAGATTGCAAATCTGAAGATACAGAGATAATTCTGTTGGGGTCTCATAGATCAAAGCTAAAATTAGCACTTAGCTGTTAACTAAGAGGTTGTAAGTATAACGCTTGCTGGTCTAGATTAAAAATTTTAGCTTAATTTAAAGCATCTGATTTGCGTTCAGAAGATGTGAGTATATCTTGCAAATTTTAGTCAGAAATTAAGGGTAATGCCCCTTACTGTAAGCTTTGAAGGCTTAGAGTCTATATAACTTAAATTTCTAGTGTAGGGTAAAGATTGCTATGAGTTGAGGTGTTAAAATAAACAGATTAATTGATAACATAATCATGAGGGTTATAGGTTTATTTGGGGTTACACGTCAAAGAGTAAGATTTGTTGTTGGACACGGAGGTGATAAAATAATTGATAGATAACATATTCGAGTATAAAAGAATAAACTTAGTAATGAGCCTATTATTATTAGAAATAGATAAATAACAAGGTTTTGGTTGGCGAGTTCAATTGATGCTAGAAGTTTATTAGTAAACCCTGTAAGTGGGGGTAAGCCTCCTAGGGACAGTAGGAGAAGTAATAGGAATATTTGAGAAATTTGATTATGTTTATTTATGGTGAGTGCTGTAATTTTATTAGCTTTTAAATTATTAAGATTAATAAATGTTGTGCTTGTAAGTAGGCAGTAGATTAGTGTTGTAACTCAAGTAATTGTAGGGTTAAATGGGGCTATGCTAGCAATTCAGCCTATGTGTGCAATTGATGAGTAGGCTATAATTTTTCGTGTTTGAGTTTGATTTAGGCCCCCTCATCCTCCAATAAATACTGATAATAAGGCTGGGCCAAGAATAAATACATTATTTTGATCTTGTGCAATTTGAATAAGGAGAGCAATTGGGGCTAATTTTTGTCAAGTTGCTAGGATTATGCCAGTTGTAAGATCTAGGCCTGCTATTACTTCTGGGAGTCAGAAGTGTATAGGGGCTATACCTAGTTTAAGTATTAGAGCAAGAGTTATAGCGTTAAGAATAATTGGGTCGCTTGACGGGCTGATTGCTCAGTTTCCTGAGTGTCCAGCGGTTAAACAGGCAGTAATAAGAAGTGTGGCAGAGCCTGCACTTTGAGCAATGAAGTATTTAGTAGTTGCTTCAATTGAACGTGGATGGTGTGTTTTTGCTATCATAGGAATAATAGCAATTGTATTAATTTCTAAGCCGATTCAAGCTAGAATTCAGCTGGTGCTTGAAAATGTTACAAGTGTGCCAAGACCTAAGGTTATTAGTAGTGTAGACTGAATTAATGGGGATAGCATATAGTAAGAGATGTTGGTAACATCATATTTGGGGTATGGGCCCAAAAGCTTTATTTAGCTTATCTTACTTAGGATGTGGTGTAATGGGAACACGGAGGGTTTTGGTCTCTCAGATTAAGGTTCAAATCCTTTCATGCTAATTAGGAAGAAAGGGGGTAATATCCCCTGTAGCCACTCTATCAAAGTGATTCCTATTTTCGGACATACTTCCACTGTTAAAAATTCAGCTTATATTGATGTTTATATGGGAGGAATGCCAGCTCCTCCAAATGATACGGCGAGAGATAATTGAAGGGTGAAGAGGGCTAGATTAAGGGGTAAGAAATTTTTTCATATGAGGTGCATTAATTGATCATATCGGAATCGTGGGTATGAGGCTCGGATTCATAGGAACAAGATAATGAGGGGGGTTGCTTTTATTATCACATTAATAATTGGTAAGATATTTAAATTATTTGGGCCAAGAGGGCCAAAGAATATAATTGCTGTAAGGGTGTTTATAAATAAGATATTAGAGTACTCAGCTAGAAAGAATAAAGCGAATGGGCCCCCAGCATATTCTACATTAAAACCGGAGACAAGTTCTGACTCTCCTTCAGTTAGATCAAATGGAGTTCGGTTTGTTTCTGCCAAGGTAGAGACAAATCATATTGCTGCTAATGGTCAGCTTGAGAGTAAGAATCAGGTGTGTTCCTGTGTATAAATAAAAGCTTGGAGAGAAAAGCTGCCGGTTAAAACAATTAAACATAGTAGGATTAATCCTAGGCTTACTTCATAGGAAATAGTTTGGGCAACAGCTCGAAGTGCTCCGATTAGTGCATATTTTGAGTTAGAGGCTCAGCCTGACCCGAGGGTGGCGTAAACTGATAAACTTGAAATTGCTATAATTACAAGAAGGGTAAGATTAATAGTGGAAATTGATTGTGGTATGGGAATAAATATTCAAAGGGATAAAGCTAAGGTTAGTGCTATAATAGGGGCAGCGATGAATAAAGCTGGAGAGGCTGCAATAGGTCATACGGGCTCTTTAAGAAATAATTTTACTCCGTCTGCGATAGGTTGTAAAAGTCCTATAAATCCAACAACATTTGGTCCTTTACGAAGTTGTATATAGCCTAGAGTTTTTCGTTCAACTATTGTTAAAAATGCTACTGCAAGTAGAACTATTAAAACTAAAATTAAAGTGGATAATAATATAACTAGCATAATTTATTTGGAAGGGGATTTGCACCCCTGGTATAAGGGCTTAAACCTTGTGCAATTACTGAACTCTGCCATCCAAATAACTTGTCTAGTTATTATTTAAGGTTGCTTACTATTCTTATTAAGTTGGTTTCATAAGATTGATGTAGGGTTTGCATAAGTGTATAGACCCTTGCTTCGCCGGTCCTTTCGTACTAGGGAAACAGCAAACATAGATAGAAACTGACCTGGATTACTCCGGTCTGAACTCAGATCACGTGGGGCTTTAATCGTTGAACAAACGAACCTTTAATAGCTTTTGCGCCATTGGGGTGCCCCGATCCAACATCGAGGTCGTAAACCCTTTCGTTGATTCGGGCTCGTGGAAAGGATTGCGCTGTTATCCCTGGGGTAACTTGTTTCGTTAAGCAGCAAGTGATGCTGGGTCTATTAACGTTAGTTTTACTAGTGCTTAGAGTTGTCACTCTAGGCTAAGAAAATTGTATTTTCGTCGTCGTGGATATTACTTTTGTTCCGTGGTTGCCCCAACCTAAAACTGTGCATCGTAAATAATGACTATGCGATGTAAATGTTTGGAAGCTCCACAGGGTCTTCTCGTCTTATGGGTTTATACCCGCCTTTGCACGGGTAGGTCAATTTCATTGATAGGGATAAGGAGACAGTTATGCCCTCGTGTAACCTTTCATTCCAGTCTTAATTTACAAGACAAGTGATTACGCTACTTTTACACGGTCAAAGTACCGCGGCCATTCAATATTAATCATTGGGCAGGTCTTGCCTCCAATAGTTGGTTTTTATCTGGAGGTGATGTTTTTGGTAAACAGGCGAGGCATGTGTTTGCCGAGTTCCTTCTCATCCTTTATATCTTCTATATTATGTTCCAGTGTAGGATCAACGGTTATTAGTTCTTGTTTTTCCTGTCGGTAATTGTGTTACTGACTTCCTATTGTTTTAAGGGCCGTTAATTTCCAGTGGTTAGTCCGATCTGGTTTACACTTACATTTAGAGGGGTGCGGCCTCAAATTACTAATCTTAGCAGGATATTTCCTATAATATAGGATTACTTAATAATGGTTATAGGGTCTTTATACATTATGGTATTTAAAGTTTGTTAAACTTAAGCTGTAACGCTTTTCTTCTTGGTGGCTGCTTTTAGGCCTACTTAAGTTTATAAGTGTATATTATCTAATTAATAGAGCTGTATCTCTGTTCACTAGGGCTGTACCCCTAGTGAATAAAACTTAAAATGTAGAGGAGTAAGATGTTTAAATTTATAATAATTTTTATTGCTTATCTACAAATTAAGGTCAAGCTTAAACTTGTTTCTTAAGTAACCAGCTATCACTAGGCTCGGTAGGCTTTTCACCTCTACCCAGGGCTTATTCCAATCTTTTGCCACAGATACGGATTAACCCTCATAGGTAATCCCAGGGTAGCTCGTCTAGTTTCGGGGGGGCGGCAGTATTTTCGGGTTTACTTGCTAAGCCATGATGCAAAAGGTACAAGATTCGATCTTTGCTTTATTTTACTTAATTGATCTGTTTCATCACTTTTTCAATGTTCCCTTGCGGTACATATATGTTTAATTTTTTTCTATCACCTATACTAAAATGGGGGTAATGGTTTGCTGTAAAATATATAAAATTGTTTTATAATCAGAGGTTAAAAGTTGTTAGATAAATATATTCAGATCAGTAATCAGAAGATCTTGAATCGCACAAGAATATTTTCGGTGTAAGGGAAATGCTTAACTTTTAAGCTATCTTCTGTTTTCCAAGCGCACCTTCCGGTACGCTTACCATGTTACGACTTTTCTCCGAAGGGAGGGGGGAGAGTGACGGGCGGTGTGTACGCACCCTAGTGGCCAACTTCAACTAGACAAACTATTCTTGTTTACTGCTAAATCCACCTTCAAACTTATTTCATTACATTATTTGTATTCTCTGGGGAGAGAGTGTAGCCCATCTCTGCCTGCCTCATAGGCTGCACCTCGACCTGACATATTTGCATAAATAGCTTCTTTGCCTACGGTTATTCTTTTATAAGGTTGGCTGGCGACGGCGGTATATAGACTGGGGGCGAGAGGCGGTGGGGTTAAAACGTGGGGTATCGGGTTATAGGACAGGCTCCTCTAGGTGGGTTTAGGGTGCCGTCAAGTTCTTTGGGTTTTAAACGATTGTTCGTAGTGCCCTGGCGACGGTTGTTTATTTATGGCAGGCATAGCGGGGTATCTAATCCCGGTTTGTGAGTTTTGCTTTCGTGATGTCAAAGCGAGTTTATTAATATAGATTCTTTCGATGTTGAGATATTTAGGCATACCTATTCAACTAGCAGGCATGATGGCTTCTATAGTGTTAATTAAGCTAATATTTTAATCACGCTTTGTGCCGGATATATCAGCTTGAGCTCCTCGTATAACCGCGGTGGCTGGCACGAGGTTTACCAGCTCTAAAATATGTAACTTAGTCGGGCTTTCGTCCATAGCTTAAGGTTTATCACTGCTGAGTACCCTTGAGGGTGTGGGTGGCTAGGTGTTGTGGGCTAACTTATTGTGAGCCTGATACCGTCTCTTTTGTATATTTATAGTTAAAGGAGGTCCTCACGGGAATGCGGAAACTTGCATGTGTAATTTCATATATAGTTGATATTAAGGCTGGAACTAATCCTTTGTGTCAAGGGGTTCTAAAACCATTTGAGCAGCTTCAGTGCTCTGCTTTAATATTAAGCTACTCTTAAC